ACCCCACCCCTTTTTTGTTTTGCTTGTCCACTACTTCTTATAAATCCAAACAAGGAGGTTCCGATAAACCTAGAAAAAAATCTAAAAAGGGAATAGTACTCTTTGACGAAGGGGATCAAGAATCATTATCCTTTCGACACAAGAAAAGGTGGAAAATGCCTTTTCTTGCGTCGAAGATTAGGAAGACGAGTAATCCCTCCTAGAATCATTTGTTCCTTTCATTTATCCCTTGCTTTATATTCTCCTACCACTTATGTTATGTCTATTATCTATTCCTATTCGAATTTGATTCTGTTAGAATAATAGAATAGAAAACTATTGATGTATTTCGTGGCATTTAAAATTTGACAATAGTGACATAGTCACACCACTCCAATTTGGATTGAAAAAAGGGAGTCAGGTTCAAGTCAAATAGTGTTCTTCGCAATATAATACTATTCTATTACTAGCAGTGGAATACAAGTAATTCCCGATATCTCGCAGAAAAACAGTATAAACAAAGCAAGCAAATCAAAAGGCTTTTCATTTTTTTGACCATAGATAATTACATCGATCAACAAGAATTTAGTTCTTTTTATAAACTGGATGTTGATAAATACGTGGATCTAAAAATTCATTTCAGACAATTGAACCTTCTCAAACTGTTTCTTTTTAAGAACCAAAAATATTTGTGCCAGAATAACAGATGCCAAGAAGAACAAAAGGCCTTGGACACGTGATGGATCTTGAAGTACTATTTCTGCGTCTCCCTGACCAAATCCACCCACGTTGGGATTACTTGTTAGTGGTTGATCAAGCTTGATGGATTCACCTTCTGAAACAAGAAGTTCTGGTCCTGGAGGTATAATATCAACCACTTGGCGTCCATCCGATGCCTCTGCTATGGTTATTTCATATCCCCCTTTTTCTTTACGTACTATTTTGCTTACTATACCTGCTGCTGTAGCATTATAGACTGTATTGTTACTCTTACTCCCATCGGGATAAATCTGACCCCTTCCCCTGTTCCCACCTACATATATAGGATATTTTAAGAAGTGAACGTCTTTTTTAGTAGCGGGGTCCGGGGAAAGGATAGGAAAGGCGATTTCACTATATTTCTGACCGGGAACAGGACCTATCACAAGAATATTTTTTTTAGTGGGGCGATAACTCTGAAAAGACAGATTGCCCATCTTTTCTTTCATCTCGGGAGAAATACGATCGGGGGGAGCTAATTCGAATCCCTCAGGTAAAATAAGAACAGCCCCTACATTCAAAGCCCCCTTTTTACCATTAGCAAGAACCTGTTTCAGTTGCATATCATAAGGGATTCTAACAACTGCTTCAAATACAGTATCAGGAAGTACTGCTTGCGGAACCTCAATATCCACGGGCTTATTAGCTAAATGGCAATTGGCACATACAATACGCCCAGTCGCTTCTCGTGGATTTTCATAGCCCTGCTGCGCAAAAACAGGATATGCATATGAAGTAGATGGACGAGTTATTACATATATCATGATCGATACAGAAATGGATCGAGTCATCTGTTCCTTTATCCAGGAAAAGGTATTTCTATTTTGCATGGTCCAATCATTGATCCCGAAAATTTCTACAATAAATTAGGTAGGTTGCTAGTATAGTTCCCTATCCACGATTCTGCTATTGTACTGGAATAATTTTACTGGAATACAGGAAGAATCCCCTGGATGGGTAGAAATATAAAAAGTGAGTAAGATTTTTAATGGTTTGTTTATGTACAAAGTAACAAACATTATGATTGTATTAATATCGGTGAATCAAATCAGTCTTTAGTCATTCATTGAATGATAAATCACTACAAGTGACGGAGATACGCGATTTAAATAACGGAAGATCCAATATTTCAAAATTGTATCTAGAATGACTGGAAAAGTGGAAACAAGACCAGATATAATTTGATCGTTATGATCAAATCCAAAATCTTTGGAGACAGAGCCAATCATTAGTTCCCAACCATGGGGCGAGTGGAATCCGATACATAAATCAGTTAATAAAAGAATAGAAAAAGCTTTTATTGTGTCACTTAAGTTATAGAGAAATTCCTGAACCCAAGAATTAAGAATGACAAGTTCTTCATTACCCAGAATAGAATAACCACTTAGAATAGCGAAACAGATTATATTTGTCGAGAAGTGCAAAATGCTATGGATATAACCCTCATTGTGCATCTTGACCAATTGTATCGTTTCCTTGTGGATTCCTATATGAAGCTTTTGTATATGTGTCTCCGGGTACTCCTTTATCATTTCGTCCAAAAGGAATAGTTCCTCTAATTCTATGAATTTTTCTAGAACATTCTTTTCTTGAATATCATTCAAAAAAGTTTCGGATTGCCTAGTATTCCACCAATTTGTAACCCAAGATTCCAGACTTTTATTAAATGAGAGAGAGATCCACCAGGGCAAAAATACTATAGATGCAAGATATGGGAGGGTAGTGAATGCTTTCTTTTGTGGCATTTTGAATCTGTGAATTGCTAATGAAACCACCTCATTCGTCGACTCTATCCGATCTGATATTTCTATGAAGCATGAGTTCTATAACAAGGTATCGAACCTATGGATCTACTCCCCCTTTTTTATTTGTAATTAATTGGTTAGTCCTTGGATCGAGAAAGAATATAGAAATAGAATTAGAATAAGGGTTCGCGTCAAACGAAGAAATAAAAAAATTTTGTTTCCAGATCTCTCAATTGGTCAAATTCGAAACAATTGCATACTTTCGATGAATGCCCGAAAGAGCCGCCTCGAGTAATTAATATTATTCGGATTTCGAGACGAAAGAACCCCCTTAGATCAATTATTTCGAAAAGTTTCGCTGGTTACCCACAAAAGATTTAGTTAAGTTCTCTAAAAAAGAAGATTCCTTAGTTCCTTCCACAATGCTAATAAAGCATTTATTCTGCAGTTCATTTCAAAATACTTCAATTGGTACGCGCAAGAAATAGGCCAATTCAGCAGCTTTTTGTTCAATTTCTCGTGGAGTCAAATTCTCATCAGTACGAGTCAAGGGAATGGCTCCCTGGCCTCTGATTTCCATATAAAGGACACGACGAGGAAAAAGACCCTCTTTAATTTCTATTCTAATCGACTGGACATCTCTCATAAGGAATCGAAGGAAGATACGACGATTTATTCCAGGAAATCCCCAACGAAAAATACACACTATTCCTTCTTTTCTATCGAATCGGTCATAACCACTACCTACATTCCACGAAATTGTGCACCACAAATAGGAGCTAATGAACAGACCTGCGATCCCATAGAAAGACATCACGATCCCTTGTGGAAAAAAAAGGATTTGCTGAGACGGGAATAAGTATATCAGATTCCTACCAAGATAACTAGAAGTTCCAACCAATAAAAATCCTAGTGAACCTAAAAGAAGGATACAGGCCCAGCAGAAATTACTTGTTTTTCGAGACCCCGTTATAAGTTCTATCCATATACGTTCTGATCGCCAGTTCATACTAGATCCAGTTTCATTTTATTGGAATTGAGAGAATAACCCAAATGAATTTGACTTTACTTTTTTTGTTCCCGAAGTAACTCTCATCAACTAGCACTATTCTGATGTGAACCATTAGGAGTAATTCATCGAATTGGTTAGATAGAAAAGCATCCGCTTCATATGATCCCACTATGGATATCTACATACATATAGATACATTGAGTTTCCATTTCATACATCTGCTGATCCATTTTAAAATAGCTATAATAAATGCATTTATCCATATATCATGTTTCTGCGTGTATAAGAGCGCTTTCATTTGTGTTCGGAGGAAGCCGCATGTTGTACCATATTCCACTAAATAGATATCTGTATTATGATCAAGTCCAAAAGTATTGAAAAAATTTCATGGGATTTGGTCCCATCGGATCTAGACAATCTTATTTTTTTGAACATGAAGAGATAAAGAAGCCATTGCAATTGCCGGAAATACTAGGCCTACTAAAGGCACAAAAATAGAGGGTAAATTGAGAGTTGTCATAGAATGGATACCTCGATTTAATATTTGTACCTGTTATAAAGATATCTTATGATAAGTATATCTATTATAAGTATAGAATAATAAGTGCAAAGAATGTAGAACTAAATAAGTGTACCTATTCACCTTTCTAACTGAAATATATATAGGATAATCCACTTTCTTATTCTTCTTCTTGTATTTATCTTCTAATTAAATAAAGAACGAAAGAGTTTCTTACAAGTTCCCAAGGGATTCATTAGAATCCTATCCAACAGGGATTCCTAGAACAAAATGTGAGTTCTCAGGAGATATAGAAATATGCAAGATTTCTTTTCTATTCTATAATTTTCTATATTTGAATTATTCTATATCTATAATACGTAAGAAGGTAACATAAAATTCTTTTTCTTTTTCGAATTTCGCGGAAAGAAGAATTAACTCCTTTATCCTGTTGATAGATATTTCCTGATTACTAATTATGAATATAGGTAGAAAAAATAGATCTGAAGGAAAAAATAAAAAGTAATTATCCGAAACTTATGATTCTTTCTACAAATAGATCTTATGCCCGTAAGGAAAACCAATTCTTCTTATTTTTACTTTACTGGGATTCCGATAAACTAAATACTTGTTCGCCGCAAATAAAATAACTGAATTGAATGCTCTACTTGATTGAATTTTGATTCAAAGGAAAGAAACCGTGAAGCTGAAATAACTCACTCAGAACACTTTTTAAAGGATTACGTGGTACGATTGGGTCCAATAAGCCCTTATGGAATGAATACTCAGCCGCTTGGGAACCATCAGGTACTGTCTTATTCAATGTTTGTTCAATTACTCTTTTACCCGCAAATGCAATGTAGGCATTAGGTTCGGCAATAATGATATCTCCCAACATACCAAAACTGGCAGTGACTCCACCGGTTGTAGGAGATGTAAGGATTGATATATAGAATAACTTTTTATTTGATTGATAATTATATGAAGCGGAAGATATTTTAGCCAT